ACGAATTGATTCAGAAGATCCAGAAAAAGTTTTGAAATTTTTAATCGAAAGAGTCATAATTGATCCCATCATTCAAACAATATGCGATACAGCCATAATTCCTCCCATGGAAAAAACAACTCGAAAAAAATCGATTGGAATAAATAAAAAAGTCCCCCGATGGTCATACAAATTATTCAGCGAGGTAGAACAACTCGGAAAAACAGCAACAACGGAAGAGGGGGAAGAATGGATAATAGATCATCAAATTCGCTCGAGGAAAGCGAAACGTATAGTTCTTTTTACGCGGGGTCCAGAGAATGCCGACCCTAGTATCAAAACGAAGCCTGATGAAAAAGAAGAAGTGTATATGATAGATTATCCCTATGAAGCGGATTTTCGTCGAGACATAATCACAGGCTCTATGCGTGTTCAAAGACGTAAAACCCTTACGGGGAAAATGTTTCCCTTATATCCGTATTCCCCACTTTTTTTCGACAGAGTAGGATTTTCTTGGGATGTTCTTTTCGAACCATTCATATTATCAGTAATTGAGATTTCCGACCTAATACAAGACATTTTTAGAAAGGGTATAAAAGGAAGCGTAGCAAAAAGAATAAAGAGGTTGAAAAAACAAAAAAAAATATACATGGAGGAAAACAAAAGCTACGAAGAAATTAAAAAAGAAGTCAATGAAATGGAAAAGGGGCGGGACGGGCAGACGGAAATGGAACGAATAGAAAGGACACGAGAAAGAATATCAGACCTCTATGATATCCTTATTTATGCTCATGGAATAAGAGCTTTTATTTTACTAATTCAGTCGAGGCTTAGACAATCTATTGTATTACCTTCATTGATACTAGCTAAAAAGATTGTCCGTTTCTTATTACGCCAAGAGTCCGAGTGGGAGCAGGATATAAGGGAGATGAATAAAGAGGTGTATGTTATATGCACCTATAATGGTATGCCATTACTAGAACCAGGAAGAAACAGAATTTTTCCTAAAAACTGGGCCACAGAGGGTATACAAATAATGATACGATTTCCTTTCCGTCTGAAACCTTGGCACCGATCTAAGATACGACCTTCTCGTAGGGATCCAAATCCAAAGCAGGAAAGTCCTGCTGCTTTTTTAACGATTTGGGGACTGGAAACTGACCGTCCTTTTGGTTCTCCTCTCGTAGGACTTGGTATTTTGTTTTGTTATTATTTTGGACCCCCTTTGAAAAAACTCCAAAAAACAATTCTAAAATGGAGTTTTCGAGTTCTAAAAAGTTTCAAAGAAAGAACCCAATTTTTGTTTCTAAAGGTCCAAAAAGAACCAAAAAAATGGAGAGAGGATTCGAGTGAAATAAAAAAAGATTCTATAATCAATAATCAGATTATTCATGAATCAGCCATTCAAACCCGATCTATGGATTGGATAAATTATTCACTGACAGAAATAAAAATGAAAGATCTGACTGATAGAACAAGCACAATCAGAAATCAAATAGAAAGAATTACAAAAGACAAGAAAAATGGATTTCGAACTCTAACGATAAATATTAGTCCTAACAAAACAAGTTATGGTGCTCAAAAATTAGCACCACTAAAAAAGACTTTTCAGATATTAAAAAGAAGAAATGATCGATTAATCCGTAAATCACATTATTTTATAAAATGGATCGTGGAAAGGATATACACGGATATCCTTCTAGAGAGCTTTCCATATATCATTAATCGTCTTACTAATAGTCTTTATAGGCCCATGATCATTATAAAACTTTTTCGTAAATTCAAAAAAAAATCGATTTTTGATACAAAAGATAAAAAGATAATTGAGCGTATTTCAACTATACAAAAAAAACTTTCACCTTCTCGTATTCGTCATAAGATTCAGACGAAGTCGGCGGTTTCTTTTAAATTATCCCTAGTGTCACAGGCCTATGTATTTTACAAATTATCACAAACCCAGGTTATTAACTTGTATAAGTTAAGATCTGTCCTTCAATATGACGGAGCATCTTTATTTCTTAAGAATGAAATAAAAGATTCTTTTCGAAGACAAGGAATAATTTCTTCCGAATTAAAGCATAAGAAACTTCAGAATTCTGGAATGAATCAATGGAAAAATTGGTTAAAGAGTCATTATCCGTACGATTTATCTGAGCTAAAATGGTCTAAATTAGTACCGCAAAAATGGCGAAATAGAGTCAATCAACATTGTAGGGTTGAAAATCCAAATTTAATCAAACGGGATTCATCTGAAAGAGAGGAAAAGGTTTCGTTATTGCTAAATAAAAACGATCATTTTCAAAAAATGTATAGATATGATCTTTTAGCATATCAATCGATTTATTATGAAGATAAGAAGGACTCATATAATTACAACATACATAAACCGAAATTTGTTGATATGGGGGGGAGTATCCCTATTACTAATTTTATAAGAAAAGATTATTTTATGTATATAAAAAATCCAGATAGAAAATATTTTGATACGAAAGGTCTTTTTTATCTCAAAATTAATAAAGATAAAGAAATCAACCCATCCAATCAAAAAAAGAAAAGAAACCCTTTTGATTGGATGGGAATGAATGAAGAAAGACTAAATCGTCCTGTATCGAAGCCGATACCTTGGTTATTCCCACAATTAGAGTTATTTTTTAATGTATATAAAATGAAACCCGGGTTTATACCAATTCATTCACTTCTTTTTCATTTTAATGAAGATGTTAGTCAAAATCAAAATATCACTAAAAAGAAAAAAGGGGATCTTATACTATCAAATGAAAAAGAAAAAAAATCTTTTGAATTAGAGAATCAAGAAGAAAAAAAAACCATAGGTCAAAGAGATCTCGCATCAGATGCCCAAAACCGAGGGAACCCCGAATCTGTTCTCTCAAACCGACAAAAATTTATGGAAGAACTTTATACGAAATCAGATATGAAAATGGGTAAAACGAAAAATCAACCCAAAAGCATTTGGACTTGGGAAATAGACTTAGATGCGTTCATGAAAGGATCTTTTGCTTTGCAATTGAAATGGCTGCTGAGTCCTTTGACTATGGAATTATTCGATTATGCGCTGTCCGTACTTGAATGGGAAAAGGAAAGCAGAATGACAACAAAGTTTGGTTTCGGCTTTATTAAGAAGGAGGAGTTAACTCTGGATCCAATGCTAATCCGGGATTTGAATCTTTCAAAAATCCTAAAAGAGGGAATATTTATTATCGAACCAGTTCGTATACCTGTAAAACATAATGTAGAATTTATTATGTATCAAACCATAAGGATTTCTTTGGTTCATGAGATTAAACAAAAAAAGAATCAAAAAAGATACAGAGAAAATATGGATAAGAATCATTTTGAGGAATCGATTGCAAGACATCAAATGATGACGAAAAATAGAAACAAAAATCATTATGATTTGCTTGTTCCTGAAAATATTTTATCGTCTAGACGGCGTAGAGAATTGAGAATTCTAATTTGTTTCAACTCAAGGAATAGTAATTGTGTGGATAAAAATGCAGTATTTTGCAATGGGAACAAGGTAAAAACCTGTGGTCAATTTTTGGATGAAAGCAAAGATCTTGATAGAGATAAAATGAAATTAATTAAATTAAAATTCTTTCTTTGGCCCAATTATCGATTAGAAGATTTAGCTTGTATGAATCGCTATTGGTTTGATACTAATAATGGTAGTCGTTTCAGTATATTAAGGATACATATGTATCCACGATTGAAAATTGATTGATGATACAATTGTCTTATATATCCCCTACCATATATATCTATCGGGTGGATAAAAAGCCGCGCACATGCCTTGTCTTACATCCTTTTTTGATACATTGAATACTAATTCAATGACGTATCAATTAGATCATAAAATGAATCAATAAGGAAATTCGGATTGATTATTGTGTATACCAGATCAAAATACCTCGCATTATTCTTACTGATCAGTAAAATTCATATTCGTAAAATAGTAAATTAATAAAAAAATTGACGAAGTTATATATATTTCAATTTCAATAGTTCAGTTATGACAAAAAATTTAGTTATTTCGCAAGAAGAAAAGAGGGGATCTGCTACATTTCAAGTATTCTGTTTCACCAATAAGATACGGAGACTTAGCACACATTTGGAATTACACAAAAAAGATTATTCATCTCAGAGAGGTTTACGGAAAATTTTGGGAAAACGTCAACGACTTTTGGCTTATTTTTCAAAAAAAAATATAGTACGTTATAAAGAATTAATCAGTGAATTGAATATTCGAGAGATAAAAAATCGTTAATTTGAACAATTATTTTCTTTGATTTATTCTATTTTCAATTTTGATGAACTTCTTTTCGTTTTCAACAATTCATGGAAGAATAAATATGGAAAAATTTATGACTAGACCAATTACAAAAAAAGATCTAATGATAGTCAATATGGGGCCTCAACACCCATCAATGCATGGCGTTCTGCGACTTATTGTTACTTTAGACGGCGAAGATGTTATTGACTGTGAACCAGTGTTAGGTTATTTGCACAGAGGAATGGAAAAAATTGCGGAAAACCGAACAATTATACAATATTTGCCTTACGTAACACGTTGGGATTATTTAGCTACTATGTTTACAGAAGCAATAACTATAAATGCACCAGAACAATTAGGAAATATTCAAGTGCCTAAAAGAGCTAGCTATATCCGAGTTATTATGTTGGAGTTGAGTCGTATCGCTTCTCATTTATTATGGCTTGGGCCTTTTATGGCAGATATTGGTGCACAGACCCCCTTCTTCTACATTTTCCGCGAAAGAGAGTTGATATATGATTTATTTGAAGCTGCCACTGGTATGAGAATGATGCATAATTTTTTTCGTATAGGAGGAATCGCTGCTGATCTACCTTACGGTTGGATAGATAAATGTTTGGATTTCTGTGAGTATTTTTTAACAACAATTTCTGAATATCAAACGCTTATTACGCGAAATCCTATTTTTTTAGAACGAGTTGAAGGGGTGGGCATTATTGGCAGAGAAGAGGCAATAAATTGGGGGTTGTCAGGCCCGATGTTACGGGCTTCCGGAATACAATGGGATCTTCGTAAAGTTGATCATTATGAATCTTATGAAGAATTTGATTGGGAAGTTCAATGGCAGAAAGAAGGCGATTCATTAGCTCGTTATTTAATCCGAATTGGCGAAATGGTGGAATCCATAAAAATAATTCAGCAAGCTCTCGAAGGAATTCCGGGGGGACCCTATGAGAATTTAGAAATCCGACGCTTTAATAGAGTAAGAGATCCTGAGTGGAATAATTTTGAATATAGATTCATTAGTAAAAAACCGTCCCCCGCATTTGAGTTATCGAGACAAGAGCTTTATGTAAGAGTCGAAGCCCCAAAGGGCGAATTGGGAATTTATTTGATAGGAGATCAGAATGCTTTTCCGTGGCGTTGGAAAATTCGCCCGCCGGGTTTTATCAACTTGCAAATTCTTCCTCAGTTAGTTAAAAGAATGAAATTGGCTGATATTATGACAATACTAGGTAGCATAGATATTATTATGGGAGAAATTGATCGTTGAAATGCTAATTGATACAACAGGAGTACAAGCTATCAATTCTTTTTCTATATTGGAATCCTTAAAAGAAGTCTATGGGACTATATGGATACTTCTACCTATTTCGATTCTGATTTTTGGAATCATAATAGGTGTACTAGTAATTGTGTGGTTAGAAAGACAAATATCCGCGGGAATACAACAACGTATTGGGCCGGAATATGCTGGCCCCTTGGGAATTCTTCAAGCTCTAGCAGACGGAACAAAACTACTTTTCAAAGAGAACCTTCTTCCATCACAAGGAGATAGGGGTTTATTTAGTGTTGGACCTTCGATAGCAGTCATCTCAATTCTACTAAGTTATTCAGTAATTCCTTTTAGCTATCGACTTATTCTAGTCGATCTAAGTAATGGCGTTTTTTTATGGATCGCCATTTCAAGTATTGCTCCCATTGGACTTCTTATGTCAGGCTATGGATCAAATAATAAATATTCCTTTTTAGGCGGTCTACGGGCTGCTGCCCAATCTATTAGTTATGAAATACCATTAACTCTATGTGTGTTATCAATATCTCTACGTGTGATTCGTTGAGGCATAAATTTTCCACAATTTAGTTTCTTTCGAGAGTTTTCTAAGAATGAACTAAAATACATTGAATAGATACCTTTTTTTTATTCAACCTTCGGGTTGATGAACTAAACCAGATAGTTAAATGAGTGAAAGAAAACAGCTTCGAAATTCGCAGTAAAAAGATTGAGTCTCATTTCCTATGTACAAGAATTACGCCAAAGTTAATAGAAGTAAATAGAAGCCGCAAAGAAAAATTATTTCTATTTACCCCAAGACTGGTTAATTAGTTATCATGGCTTGAAGCGGGTTAAACAAATCAATTCTTTAGAGTTCGTGCTATCGTTTGTATGTATTACTATACATAATAAGAATTCTCGAAAAGATTGAGCAAAACTGAGTGGATGGTTAGGAACACCAAGGTACACAAAGGGTTAGTAATAGAGATTTTTTGAGTTCTCGGAAAAAATTCCACATAAACGAAATACTAATTGGGGCTTTTAATTGGTAGAAATGCTCAAGTAGTACTCCCCAAAATTCCTATCCAGAGTATGCTGCTATCCATCGCAAAAGTAAATGACTATCAGGAACGAAGTAATCCTTTACTTCTTTTTTTTTTTGCTAAAAAACAAAGAAAAAATAGAAAGAATGTAATTGCAAAATTTTTTATTCTTCTTGCTTTCCTATAGCTGTATTAAGAAAGTTACACTTCATGTCATGCTTCATGTTAATTTCTTTTAGTAAGAAAAAGGATAGGGTAATATTCTATTAATCTATTAATATTTCTAAAAAGAGTATTTGGTTTAAATTTAGTCGCAATAAAAAAACGGAAAATTACTAAAAAAAAATATTAATTTAATAAAAAAAGTAAAGGACGAGATCAATTCAGAAGCCCTTTAGTATAGCAGACAGAATTTTATTGGTCTAATTTGGGACCTTTCGATTACTTTTGACTCTATCTATCCTACAAAAATATCAAGATTAAAGAATATCGAAACAGTACTTAGATTTATGTGGGACCCTCGAGGAGCCGTATGCGGTGAAAATCTCATGTACGGTTCTGTAATAGCGATGATAACATTGATCTTATCACCGACTAGAATTATCTAACAGTTTAAGTACAGTTGATATAGTTGAGGCACAGTCAAAATATGGTTTATGGGGGTGGAATTTGTGGCGTCAACCTATAGGATTTCTTGTTTTTATAATTTCTTCTCTAGCTGAATGTGAAAGATTGCCCTTTGATTTACCAGAAGCAGAGGAAGAATTAGTAGCAGGTTATCAAACAGAATATTCAGGTATTAAATTTGGTTTATTTTATGTTGCTTCCTATCTAAATCTACTAGTTTCTTCATTATTTGTAACAGTTCTTTTTTTGGGAGGCTGGAATTTCTCTATTCCGTACATACTCGTTCCTGACCTTTTTGGACTAAACGCAAGAGATGGAGTCTTTGTGACAACACTTGGCATTTTCATTACACTAGCAAAAACTTTTTTGTTCTTGTTCATTTCTATCACAACAAGATGGACGTTACCTAGACTGAGAATGGACCAATTATTAAATCTTGGGTGGAAATTTCTTTTACCGATTTCTTTAGGTAATTTATTATTAACAACTTCTTCCCAACTCCTTTCACTTTAATATAAACAAAATACAAAATTTGATATTCACTAGTAACTAGATTGATAATTTGTCTCAAACAAGAGAAAGAAACAAACAAATTTTTATCGATATTTAGGATATGTTCCCTATGGTAACTGGGTTTATGAATTATGGTCAACAAACAGTACGAGCGGCTAGGTACATTGGTCAAGGGTTTCTGATTACTTTATCCCATGCGAATCGTTTACCGGTAACTATTCAATACCCTTATGAAAAATTGATCACATCAGAACGTTTTCGTGGTCGAATCCACTTTGAATTCGATAAATGTATTGCTTGTGAGGTATGTGTTCGTGTATGTCCTATAGATCTACCTGTTGTAGATTGGAAATTAGAAACTGATATTCGAAAGAAACGATTGCTTAATTACAGTATTGATTTCGGAATCTGTATATTTTGTGGTAATTGCGTTGAGTATTGTCCAACAAATTGTTTATCAATGACTGAAGAATATGAGCTTTCTACGTATGATCGCCATGAATTAAATTATAATCAAATTGCTTTAGGTCGTTTACCAATATCAATAATTGATGATTACACAATTCGAACTATCTTGAATTGGCCTCAATTCAATAAAAAAGAAATACCTTAATCCTTTTTTTATTTGAGTACTTTTTCTTACTAAAAAGAAGGTTGTTATCTAAATTTAACAGATTTTTTCTTTTTGAATCGCTAAACTTAAAATACCAACTATTGATCTGATTGGTTCATGAAAATTACACGAATTGACTTTTTTATTAATGTAATGATTTCAACTAGATTCAAACTGGCCTTTCAGATAAAGAATGTGATTAATCCGTTAACTGTACCTAGATCAATTCGCATACATTAGAATCGCATTCAACTAGGAACGTGCCCTAAATAGATCAACTTATACTAATTTTCTCCTGGTTAGTTCAATAAGATCATGAAAGAGCCCTCTTTTTTATATCTTTTTTTCATCGAATGGATTTACCTGGACCAATACATGATTTTCTTTTAGTCTTTCTGGGATCAGGTCTTATATTAGGAGGCCTAGGAGTTATATTATTTACCAATCCCATTTTTTCTGCCTTTTCTTTGGGATTGGTTCTTGTTTGTATATCTTTATTCTATATTCTAGCAAACTCTCAATTTGTGGCTTCTGCACAACTCCTTATTTATGTAGGAGCTATAAATGTTTTAATCATATTTGCTGTAATGTTCATCAACGGGTTAGAATATGACAAAAGTTTTCGTCTTTGGACTCTTGGAGACCGAATGACTTTGGTAGTTTGTACCAGTATTTTTGTTTTGTTAATTACTACGATTCTAAATACGTCATGGTACGGAATTATTTGGACTACAAAATTCAACCAGATTATAGAACAAGATTTGATAAATAATAGTCAACAAATTGGAATTCATTTATCAACAGACTTTTTTCTACCATTTGAACTCATTTCGATAATTCTTTTAGTTGCTTTGATAGGTGCAATTTCCGTGGCCCGTCAATAAAATTTAAAATCTTTAAAAGTAGCACTTCAAACTAAATTTGAGTCTGTTTCTCTTTTCTCGTATCCATTTCCATTCAATTCTAGTTGAATTGATGTATAATATAAAATAAAAATGTAAATCTATTACTAACATACTTCTTTGCTCTGTATTTCTTTGTTATATTCGAGTGAATAAAATAAATTGTTGTTTATATTGAAATAAATCAAGATTGATAAGGAGTTGCTCAATGATACTCGAACATGTACTTGTTTTGAGTGCCTATTTATTTTCTATTGGCATCTATGGATTAATCACAAGCCGAAATTTAGTTAGAGCTCTTATGTGTCTTGAACTTATATTGAATGCGGTTAATCTTAATTTTGTAACTTTTTCTGACTTTTTTGATAGTCGTCAACTAAAAGGAAATATTTTCTCCATTTTTGTTATAGCTATTGCAGCCGCTGAAGCAGCTATTGGACCGGCTATTGTTTCGGCAATTTTTCGTAATAGAAAATCAACTCGTATTAATCAATCAAATTTGTTGAATAAGTAGTCTTAATCTTATTATTATAGAAATTGGAATAGTTATCAATTCAAATTAGATTCCGGCGTATGTAAAATCTTCAAAAATTTCATAAATCAAAGTATTTTGGCCCTTTTTTCTAAACCGACCCAGAAATAAACTGATTCGACAAATTCTGGTGAATCATCGATTCGTCTGGTCTTTAAATATGTAATTTATTTACATACAATACAGGGTTATACTAGATCGAAAATTTATGCGATTCAAAAACAAAATAAGGTATAGATCCAATGTCACATTCAGTAAAAATTTATGATACATGTATAGGATGTACTCAATGTGTCCGAGCCTGCCCTACGGATGTCTTAGAAATGATACCTTGGGACGGGTGTAAAGCGAAACAAATAGCTTCCGCCCCAAGAACAGAGGATTGTGTTGGTTGTAAGAGATGCGAATCCGCCTGTCCAACCGATTTTTTGAGTGTCCGAGTTTATTTATGGCATGAAACAACTCGCAGTATGGGTCTAGCTTATTAATACGTTCCCGAAAACTCTACTCGAATCCTTTTCAGTTTTGTTTACCGACAAAAACCCGCGCTCGAAATGAAATATATATATTTCTTATTTTGTTCTTATTTCGAGTACGGGTTTTTTAGTCCAAGTGTATTTTGTCTTTACCACGAATTATTTTCCTTGGTTAACCTTAATTGTAGTTTTACCTATATTTGCGGGTTCATTAATTTTCTTTCTCCCTCATAGGGGGAATAAGGTCATTAGGTGGTATACTTTGTGTATATGTATTTTAGAATTCCTCCTAACAACCTATGTATTCTGTTATCATTTTCAACCAGACGATCCGTTAATACAATTGACCGAAGATTATAACTGGATTCACTTTTTTGATTTCCACTGGAGATTGGGAATAGACGGGCTTTCTATAGGACCCATTTTACTGACAGGATTCATCACGACTTTAGCCACTTTAGCTGCTTGGCCAGTTACTCGGGATTCCCGATTATTCCATTTCTTGATGTTAGCAATGTATAGTGGTCAAATAGGATTATTTTCTTCTCGAGACCTTTTACTTTTTTTTCTAATGTGGGAATTAGAATTAATTCCTGTTTATCTACTTTTATCCATATGGGGAGGAAAGAAACGTCTATACTCGGCTACAAAGTTTATTTTGTACACTGCAGGGGGTTCCGTTTTTTTGTTAGTGGGAGTTTTGGGTATCGGGTTATACGGTTCTAATGAACCAACAGTAAATTTTGAAACATTAGTGAATCAATCGTATCCTGTGGCATTAGAAATAATATTCTATATTGGATTTCTTATTGCTTTTGCTGTCAAATCGCCGATTATACCTCTCCATACATGGTTACCGGATACCCATGGAGAAGCACATTATAGTACTTGTATGCTTTTAGCCGGAATCCTATTAAAAATGGGAGCATATGGGTTGGTTCGGATCAATATGGAATTATTACCTCATGCCCATTCGATATTTTCTCCTTGGTTCATGATAGTAGGCACAATACAAATAATCTATGCAGCTTCAGCATCTCCGGGGCAACGTAATTTAAAAAAAAGAATAGCATATTCCTCTGTATCTCATATGGGTTTCATAATTATAGGAATTAGTTCTCTAACAGATACGGGATTCAACGGAGTCATTTTACAAATAATCTCTCATGGATTTATTGGTGCTGCGCTTTTTTTCCTAGCAGGAACGAGTTATGATCGAATACGTCTTGTTTATCTCGATGAAATTGGCGGAATAGGCATTTCAATGCCAAAAATATTCACACTCTTCAGTACTTTTTCGATGGCTTCCCTCGCGTTACCGGGCATGAGTGGTTTTTTTGCTGAATTACTAGTATTTTTTGGAATAATTACCAGTCACAAATATTTTTTAATGCCAAAAGTCCTAATTACTTTTGGCATGGCAATTGGAATGATATTAACTCCTATTTATTTATTATCTATGTTACGCCAAATGTTCTATGGATATAAGTTATTAAATACTGCAAACTCTTCCTTTTTTGATTCGGGTCCGAGAGAGTTATTTGTCTCACTCGCTATCTTTCTCCCAGTAATAGGTATTGGCATTTACCCGGATTTCGTTCTCTCACTATCAGTTGATAAGGTAGAAGCTATTCTATCTAATTTTTTTTATAGATAGTTTTCATTTCAAAAATTTTTTACGTAACGCAAAAAAAACGAATTGGAACTTAAATCGGATAGTTTGATGTTTGTCAGAACCATTTGAATCAAGTAGTATAATGATTCAAATGGTTCTCGACGAGGCTTGCTTTTTTTTATATGTATCTGGAATAGACCCTGTGGTTGTATTCGTTAAATTAAGTCCTTTCTTCAATTCACTTTAAGTGCTTTGTAATATAAATGAACCATAACTATGTAATCCTATTCCTAATAGATTGACCCCAAAATAGCATATCCAAATTATTAGAAATCCTATAGAAGCCACAATTGCAGAATTTTCACTTTTCAAATTTATATTTGTTTTAATATGTAAATAAATCGCGAATATAGTCCAAGTAATAAATGCCCACGTTTCCTTTGGGTCCCAATTCCAATACGATCCCCATGCTTCATTAGCCCATACTGCTCCCGAAAGGATACCTATGGTTAAAAAGAGAAATCCTAGACTAATAACACGGGAACTCCAACGATCTAATTGTTCAATTAACTGGTATCTATAATAATTTCGAATAGAAAAGAGATAGGTGCTTTGTAAAATATTGTTTTTTTC